ACAATCAGATTTTCGTCGGGATATAATAAAAGGATCCATGCGTGCTCAAAGACGCAAAACGGTTACTTGGGAAATGTTTCAAGCAAATGCTAATTCCCCGCTTTTTTTGGATCGAATAAACAAAACATTTTTTTTTGATTCTTTTGATCTTTCTGAAATTATAAATTTCATTTTTAGAAATGGAGTCGGTAAAGAATCAGAATCGCAAATTTCCGATTCTTCTTTTGATTTTGATAAAGAAGGGGCAAAAGAACAGGAAAAAAAAGAGGAAAATGAGCGAATAACAATAGCAGAAACTTGGGATAGCATTCCATTTGCTCAAGTTATAAGAGGTTTTATGTTAGTAACACAATCTTTTCTTAGAAAATATATTGTATTACCTTCATTGATAATAGCTAAAAATATGGGCCGTATGTTATTATTCCAATTTCCTGAATGGTACGAGGATTTGAAGAAATGGAATCGAGAAATGCACATTAAGTGCACCTATAATGGTGTTCAATTATCAGAAACAGAATTTCCAAAAGATTGGTTAACAGACGGAATTCAGATAAAGATTTTATTTCCTTTTTGTCTGAAACCTTGGCGAAGACAAAGATCTAAGGTACGATCTCATTATATAGATTCAATGAAAAAACAAGTAAAAAAAGACACTTTTTCTTTTTTAACAGTATGGGGAATGGAAACGGAACTTCCCTTTGGTTCTCCCCGAAAACAATTTTCTTTTTTTGAACCCATTTTTAAAGAATTCAAAAGAAAAATTAGAAAGCTAAAAAAACCATTTTTTCTCGTTCTAAGGGTCTTAAAGGAAAGAGGAAAATGGTCTCTACAAATTTTAAAAGAAAAAAAAGAATGGGTCATAAAAACAGCTCTTGTTATAAAGCGAATAATGAAAGAAAAAGTAAATCCGATTTTTTCATTTGAATTGAAGAAGGTGAAAGTCTATAAACCAAACAAAAATGGAAAAGATTCAAAAATAAATAATAAAATTAACCATGAAGGGACCATACCAATTCGATCTATGAATTGGACAAATTATTCACTCATAGAAAAAAAAATGAAAGATCTTTATGATAGGATAATCACAACCAAGAATCAAATAGAACAAATCACAAAAGACAATAAAAAAACAGTTTTAACCTATGATGATAAAAGAAAAGGATCAGAATCACAGAAATCTAGTTGGCAGATATTAAAAAGAAACAATATACGATTAATACGTAAATCACATTTTTTTATAAAATTTTTCATTGAAAAAATATACATGGATATCTTGCTATGTGCCATAAACATTCCCCGAATCAATATACAACTTTTTTTTGAATCAAAAAAAAAAATTATCAATAAATACACTTACAACCATGAAACAAATCAAGAAAAAATTGATGAAATAAATCCAAATAGAATGAACTTCATTTCAACTATAAAAAAGTGGGTTTCAAATACTAATATTAGTAATAAAAATTTAAATAGTTATATTTGCTTGTCTCAAGCATATGTATTTTACAAATTATCACAAACCCAATTACTTAATAAGTATAACTTGAAATATATATTTCAAGATCATGAAACTCATTATTATCTTAGGGATAAAATAAAAGATTATTGTATAACACGAGGACTATTTGATTACAAATCAAGGCATAATAAAATTAAAAAGTCTGGAATGAATGACTGGAAAAACTGGTTAAAGGGTTTTTATCAATACAATTTTTCCCGGATCAAATGGTCTCGATTAGTCCCTAAAAAATGGCAAAATAGAGTCAATCAACTTCGTATGATTAAAAATCAAGACTCAATTAAATTTAATTCATATGAAAACAAAAAAGACCAATTAAGTTATTATGTAAAAGAAGATTATTCCGTAACGGTTTCGTTCACAAAAAAAAAAAAAAAATTGGTTAAAAAACACTACAGATATGATCTTTTATCACATAAATATATGAATTATGAATATATTAATTATGGGGATAAGAAAAACTCCTATTTTTATGGATCAACAGTACAAGTAAAGGAGAACCGGGAAATTCCATATCTATATAATTTCAATACATCGAAATCCGACGCATTTTATCTATTGGTAAGTACAACTATTAGTGATTATCTAGAGGAAAGATATCCTATTGATACGAATATAAATCAGGATAGAAAATATTTTGATTGTAAAATTCTCCATTTTTGTCTTATAAAAAATATTGATATCGAGACTTGGACCAATGCGCATATTGGTATCAATATTAATAAAAATACTAAGACTCAAACTAATAAGTATAAAAACAAAATGAAAAAGAAAGATATTTCATTTCATAAAGAAATCAATTTATACAAAAAAAAAAAAAACTTTTTTGATTGGATGGGAATGAATCAAAAAAGGTTATATCATAATTCTACCATAGCAAAACTAAAATCTGGGTTCTTACCAGAATTTGCGCTACTTTTTGAAACATATAAAATTAAACCATGGATTATACCAATCCAATTTCTTCTTTTAGATTTTCATAAAAATGAAAAGATTAGTCAATATGAAAGCATCAACATAAAAAAAAAAAAAAACCTTCCCATATTATCTAATCAAAAAGAATATATTGATTTAGAAAATTCTAACCAAGAAAAAAACAAACAACAATATCCAAAATATCTTGGATATGATCTAGGAAAACAAAACGAAAAAAAAGATGTTGAAGAGAATCGCGCGGGATCAGACATTAAAAAACGTAGAAATAAAAAAGAATCTAAGAAGATCAAGGAAGCAGAACTAGATTTGTTACTAAAAAAATATTTACTTTTTCAATTAAGATGGGATGATTCTTTGAGTCAAAGAATGATCAATAATATTAAGGTATATTGTCTCTTACTTAGATTGACAAATGCAAAGCAAATTACTATAGCCTCGATTCAAAGAGGAGAAATGTGTCTGGATGTAATGCTGATTCAAAAGGATCTTGCTCTTACAGAATTGATAAAAAGAGGAATATTAATTATCGAACCAATTCGTTTATCTATAAAAAGGGATGGGCAATTTATTATCTATCAAACCATAAGTATTTCATTAGTTGATAAAGTTAAAACTAATAAAAAATTCATAAAAAAACGAAATGTTGATAAGAATAATTTAGACAAATCCATTGCACAACATAGCGATATGCCTGTGAATGAAGAAAAAAAAAATAATTATAATTTTCTTGTTCCTGAACATATTCTATCTCATCGACGTCGGAGAGAGTTGAGAATTCTAATTTGTTTCAATTTCTGGAATTGGAATGATATAGATAAAAATCCAAAATTTTGCAACGAAAACAAAATAATAAACTGTGGACAATTTTTTAATGAGGACAAGCATCTTAATAGAGATGCAAACAACTTTATTAAATTAAAATTATTTCTTTGGCCTAATTACCGATTAGAGGATTTAGCTTGTATGAATCGTTACTGGTTTGATACCCATAACAGCAGTCGTTTTAGTATGTCAAGGATATATATGTATCCCCAATCCAGAATAAGTTAAGAAACTATTATTATATTTCCTATATATCACCTGACATAACATATTTGATATATGGCGAAAGATGTACATATGCATATGTTACATTTTAGTACATGATATTTATTTATTTTTGGATCTAGGAATAATAAATTAGTGGAATCTTTTTAAGTAAAAAAAAAAAAAAAAATCACTCTCTTTCGTGAATGTGTAAATGTATTATATTTTATTCTATCGAAATCCTATTTTATGTTTGAAATAAAAATGGGATTTCGATAGAATAAAAAAGTATGAATAAATCTAAACTTTTGTTTATATCAGATTAAAATGACTGACATAATCATAACATAATATAATATTAATTATTATTTTTCCTGATCGGTAAAATCTATAAAAAATAAAAAGATAGAAAAATTTTTTTATGGTCAAAAATTCATTCATTTCAGTTATTCTGCAAGACGAAAAAGAAGAAAACAAAGGGTCTGTTGAATTTCAAATATTCAGTTTCACCAATAAAATACGGAGACTCACCTCGCATTTGGAATTGCACAAAAAAGATTTTTTATCTCAAAGAGGTCTACGAAAAATTCTGGGAAAACGTCAACGGCTGTTGGCTTATTTGTCAAAGAAAAATAGAGTAAGTTATAAAAAATTAATTAGTCAGTTAGATATTCGGGAGCTAAAAACTCGTTAATTTTGAGGATTCATTTTAAAATTTTTTTTAGGTTTTTATTTTTATAAACCTCGTTTTGAGAAATTCATGGAATAATGAATTAGGAAAGAAAAGATATGACTGTACCGGCTACAAGAAAAGATCTAATGATAGTCAATATGGGCCCTCATCACCCATCGATGCATGGTGTTCTTAGACTTATTATAACTCTCGACGGTGAAGATGTTATTGACTGTGACCCCGTATTGGGCTATTTACACAGAGGGATGGAAAAAATAGCGGAAAACCGAACAATTATACAATATCTTCCTTATGTAACACGTTGGGATTATTTAGCTACTATGTTCACCGAAGCAATAACAGTAAATGCACCAGAACAATTGGGAAATGTTCAAGTACCCCAAAGGGCCAGCTATATCAGAGTAATTATGCTAGAGCTGAGTCGTGTAGCTTCGCATTTGTTATGGCTTGGGCCTTTTATGGCGGATATCGGTGCGCAGACTCCCTTTTTCTATATTTTCAGAGAGAGAGAATTGCTATATGATCTATTCGAAGCTGCCACAGGTATGCGAATGATGCATAATTATTTCCGCATCGGAGGAATAGCTGCTGATCTACCTCATGGTTGGATAGATAAATGTTTAGATTTCTGCGATTATTTTTTAACGAGTGTTGTTGAATATGAAAAACTTATTACGCGGAATCCCATTTTTTTGGAACGAGTTGAAGGAGTGGGCATTATTGGTGGAGAAGAAGCACTAAATTGGGGCTTATCAGGACCCATGTTACGAGCTTCTGGGATCCAATGGGATCTTCGTCAAGTTGATCATTATGAATGTTACAATGAATTTGATTGGGAAGTCCAATGGCAAAAAGAAGGGGATTCATTAGCTCGTTATTTAGTACGAATTGGCGAAATGAGGGAATCCATAAAAATTATTCAACAGTCTTTAGAAGGAATTCCCGGAGGACCCTATGAGAATTTAGAAATTCGGCGCTTAGATAGAGCAAGGAATTCCGAATTGAATGATTTTGAATATAGATTCATTAGTAAAAAACCTTCGCCTAATTTTGAATTGTCGAAACAAGAACTTTATGTAAGAGTAGAAGCCCCAAAGGGAGAATTAGGAATTTATTTGATAGGAGATAATAGTGTTTTCCCCTGGAGATGGAAAATTCGTCCGCCCGGTTTTATCAATTTGCAAATTCTTCCTCAGCTAATTAAAAGAATGAAATTGGCTGATATCATGACAATACTAGGTAGTATAGATATCATTATGGGAGAAGTTGACCGTTGAAATGATAATTGGCACAACAGAAGCACAAACTATCAATTATTTTTCTAAATCAGAATCCTTAAAAGAAGTCTATGAACTCATATGGCTATTTATCCCTGCTTTGACCCTTATATTGGGAATCATAATAGGAGTACTAGTAATTGTATGGTTAGAAAGAGAAATATCCGCAGCAATACAACAACGTATTGGACCCGAATATGCCGGCCCGTTGGGAATTCTTCAAGCTCTAGCGGACGGGACTAAATTACTTTTTAAAGAGGACCTCCTACCATCTAGAGGAGATATTCGTTTGTTTAGTATCGGACCGTCTATAGCAGTCATATCAATTGTATTAAGTTATTTAATAATTCCTTTTGGGTATCGACTTGTTTTAGCTGATCTCAGTATAGGTGTTTTTTTATGGATCTCCATTTCAAGTATTGCTCCTATTGGGCTTCTTATATCAGGATATGTATCGAATAATAAATACTCTTTTTTAGGTGGCTTGCGAGCTGCGGCTCAATCTATTAGTTATGAAATACCATTAACTCTATGTGTGTTATCAATATCTCTACGTGTGATTCGTTAGAACATGAACTTTGACCTCAAAATGAAATAAAGGAAAGAGGAATTAATGTATTGGATAGATATAGATATTTTTATTTTTTTATTCATCAGAGTTATTCAGGTCGATGAGTTAAACCAGATAGTTATATGAGTAAAACAAAACAGCTTATCAATGTGTAGTAAAAAGATAAAATATCATTCCCTATATACAAGAATAAAGCAGAAGTAAACATTAAGGAGTATAAACTCTTTATCCCAAGATTGAGATTCTCATCATATCTTGAAGCGGGTACAAAAGATCAACTGTATGGGATTACTGTCTTGTATGTATTACCATACAGGAGATCAATCAAAAATCAGTGGACGGTTAGGAACACCAAGGTACACAAAGGATTAGTAATAGAGATAATGTAAGGTATCAAAAAATAAGTATTTCCACATAAAACGAATCATAAGATGATAGGGGCTTTAAGTTGGTAGAAATGATCAAGTAGTACTTCCCCACGATTCCGATCTAGAGTATGCTCCTAGTCACTGATTCAAGAAATAACTATCAAGAACGAATTAATCCTTTATTCTCAGGAATACCTCTTATGAGAAAGAAGAACAGGAACAAAAGAATATAGAATATAAAAAAGATCTTTATTTATTTTTTCTTACATCTATACCAAATATATATGTATATATGAAATTCTTATTCTTTATGATTCAGTAAAGAATGTCTAATTCTTTTTATCTCTTGATATAACGAGTATTTTATTGAAAGATTAAGTTATTACGGAAGATTTAATTATAAGGGATGAGATCAATTCGGAAGCGCCCTTTTTTTTTATTCTAGCAGACAGAATTCCATTGGTCTAATTTTTGGGACTCTACACGGTATTTTTATTCTATCTACCCCACCCCGCAAAGATACCTATAATAATACCGAACCAGTCCTTACATTTATTTGTACGCGGCCATAGAGGAGCCGTATGAAGCTGAGGTCTCATGTACGGTTTTGGAATAGCGGTGCGAACAGTTATGTTATTATCGACTATGATTATCGAACAGTTCAAGTACAGTTGATATAGTTGAGGCGCAGTCAAAATATGGTTTTTGGGGGTGGAATATGTGGCGTCAACCTATAGGGTTTATCGTTTTTCTAATTTCTTCTCTAGCAGAATGCGAGAGATTACCTTTTGATTTACCAGAAGCAGAAGAAGAATTAGTAGCAGGTTATCAAACCGAATATTCTGGTATCAAATATGGTTTATTTTATATTGCTTCTTATCTAAATCTCTTAGTTTCTTCATTATTTGTAACAATTCTTTATTTAGGTGGGTGGAATTTATCTATTCCATACATATCTGTTCCTGAACTTTTCGGAATAAATCAAATTGCTAGAGTCTTTGGAATGACAATTGGTATCTTTATTACATTAGCTAAAGCTTATTTGTTTCTTTTTATATCTATCACAACAAGATGGACTTTACCCAGGATGAGAATGGACCAACTATTAAATCTTGGATGGAAATTTCTTTTACCTATTTCTCTAGGTAATTTATTATTGACAACGTCTTCCCAACTTATTTCACTATAAATAACACAATACGATAATGGTATTCTAGACTCATAACCTCTCTTAAACAAGAGAAAGAAACATCAACTTATTCGTGGATATCTACAATATGTTTCCTATGGTGACTGGGTTCATGAATTATGGTCAACAAACAATACGAGCCGCAAGGTATATTGGTCAAAGTTTCATAATTACCTTATCCCATGCAAATCGTTTACCTGTAACTATTCAGTATCCTTATGAAAAGTCGATCACATCAGAACGTTTCCGTGGTCGAATCCACTTTGAATTTGATAAATGTATTGCTTGTGAAGTATGTGTTCGTGTGTGCCCCATAGATCTACCTGTTGTTGATTGGAGATTTGAAGGAGATATTAAAAATAAAATATTGCTTAACTATAGTATAGATTTTGGTGTCTGTATATTTTGTGGTAACTGTATTGAATATTGTCCCACTAACTGTTTATCAATGACTGAAGAATATGAACTTTCTACTTATGATCGTCACGAATTGAATTATAATCAAATCGCTTTGGGTCGGTTACCAATGTCAGTAATTGGAGACTACACAATTCAAACAGTTATGAATTCGACTCAAATAAAAATAGACAAAGGTAAATATCTTGATTCAAGAACAATTACCAATTAGTAAGATTTTATTTTTCTATTTTGATAGAAAGGATCCAAACTTCTTTATTTATTTTTTTTTAGTCAATGTAACTAAAAGTAAAACGATAACTATTGATTGTTGAGAATAGCGGGTTTATTTAATATTTTTCGTTTTTATTTGGAAATATAAGATTCCAACTCTTCTTTTCTTCTGAATAAATTAAAATAAAAAAGTTGAGTTGGCCCAATAACTTTATCTATATCTACATAAATCTATATTACAATCGATACTGCATTACTACATTAAGATTTTATTTAGGAACGGTATCATAAACAATTAAAAAAATAGACTAATTTTTACTTCCTGGACTATTCAGTAAGGTCATGAAATCTTTCGATTTATTTATTTATTTTCTTATTTCATACATAATGGATTTACCTGGATCAATACATAATATTGTTGTAGTATTTCTGGGATCAGTTCTTATATTTGGGGGCCTGGGAATAGTATTATTTACCAATCCAATTTATTCTGCCTTTTCGTTGGGATTGGTTCTTGTTTGTATATCCTTATTCTATATTCTATCGAATTCTTATTTTGTAGCTGCTGCACAACTTCTTATTTATGTGGGAGCCATAAATGTCTTAATCATATTTGCTGTAATGTTCATAAATGGCTCAGAATATTCCAATGTTTCCCGCCTTTGGACCCTTGGAGATGGGGTTACTTCACTGGTTTGTACAAGTATTTTTTTTTTACTAATTATTACTATCCCAGATACGTCATGGTACGGAATTCTTTGGACTACAAGATCAAACCAGATTCTAGAACAGGACCTAATAAGTTATGTTCAACAAATTGGGATTCATTTATCAACAGATTTTTATCTTCCATTTGAACTCATTTCTATAATTCTTTTAGTTTCTTTAATAGGTGCAATTACTATGGCTCGTCAATCATAAATACTTATTATTTAAAACATTTTTAGAATTAGAGATTTGAAATAAAATAAAAAAGGTTTAAGGTTTTTAGTTAAATCTATTGCCAATACCTTCTATTGTTCTGTAATATTTTGTTCTATATCTAGTCAATGAAATCAGTTGAATTGTTATTCATATTTAAATGAATCTAAATTGATGAGGAATTAGTCAATGATGTTCGAGCATGTACTTTTTTTGAGTGTCTATTTATTTTCTATCGGTATCTATGGATTAATCACAAGTCGAAACATGGTTAGAGCACTTATGTGTCTTGAGCTTATACTAAATTCAGTTAATATCAATCTCGTAACATTTTCTGATTTATTTGATAGTCGCCAATTAAAAGGAGACATTTTCTCAATTTTTGTTATAGCTATTGCAGCAGCTGAAGCCGCTATTGGATTAGCTATTGTTTCATCGATCCATCATAACAAAAAATCAACTCGTATCAATCAAGCAAATTTGTTGAATAATTAAATTAGTCGTAATCATTCATTATGTAATCATTGATTTTCATTATATAAATTATATAATAATAAAATAATAATTTATATTAATTTGTTAGATTTATTTGAATTTAAAATAGAATTCAAATTCCATTAATATTAATTAAATATTGTATTATTTGTTGACCAATTTGAATTCAGATGTGCGACTTGTATTGTATGACTGTGGTTGTTGAAAGAGAAATCAAAGTATCTTGGCACTTTTTCATGAACAAATTTAGAAATATATTGATTCTTAAAAAAATTAATAAATCATTGATTCATCTGGTGTCTACAATATAAACATATAATTAATTTACTACCATTTATTTTTAGCATACCAGATCGAAAATTTTTTATGTTCAAAACGGGAATTTATAGATTTAATGTCACATTCAGTAAAAATTTATGATACATGTATAGGGTGTACTCAATGTGTGCGCGCCTGCCCCACAGATGTATTGGAAATGATACCTTGGGACGGATGTAAAGCTAAACAAATTGCTTCCGCACCAAGAACCGAGGATTGTGTAGGTTGTAAAAGATGTGAATCCGCTTGCCCGACAGACTTTTTGAGTGTCCGTGTTTATTTATGGCATGAAACAACTCGCAGCATGGGTCTATCTTATTAATTGATACGTTACAAAAACTCCACTTGAATCATTTGATTCCTCATTTACCGACAAAAGCCCGTACTCGATAAAATCAATATATTATTCCGAGCACGGGCTTTTCTGGTCAAAGCGTATCTTGTCTTTATCACGAATCATTTTCCTTGGTTAACAATACTTGTTGTTTTGCCTATATTCGCAGGTTCTTCCATTTTTTTTCTTCCCCATAAGGGGAATAAGGTGTTTAGATGGTATACTATATGTATATGCTTATTAGAACTCCTTTTAACGACCTATGCATTCTGTTATCATTTCCAATTGGACGATCCCTTAATCCAATTGGAAGAAGATTGGAAATGGATAAATATTTTGGATTTTCACTGGAGACTGGGAATCGATGGGCTTTCCGTGGGACCCATTTTACTGACAGGATTTATTACTACTTTAGCTACTTTAGCGGCTTGGCCAGTTACTCGAAATTCACGATTATTCCATTTCTTTATGTTAGCAATGTACAGTGGTCAAATAGGATCATTTTCTTCTCGAGACCTTTTACTTTTTTTTATAATGTGGGAGTTAGAATTAATTCCTGTTTATTTACTTTTATCCATGTGGGGAGGAAAAAAGCGCTTATATTCGGCTACAAAGTTTATTTTGTACACTGCGGGGGGTTCTATTTTTCTATTAATAGGAGTTCTAGGTATGGGTTTATATGGCTCCACTGAACCAACATTAGATTTTGAAAGACTTGCTAATCAATCATATCCTATGGCATTGGAAATAATATTCTATTTTGGCTTCCTTATTGTTTATGCTGTCAAATCGCCGATCATACCTCTACATACATGGTTACCAGATACCCATGGAGAAGCACATTACAGTACATGTATGCTTCTTGCCGGAATTTTATTAAAAATGGGAGCATATGGATTGATTCGGATCAATATGGAATTATTACCCCGTGCTCATTCCATATTTTCTCCGTGGTTGGTGATAGTGGGAACAATACAAATAATCTATGCGGCTTTAACCTCTTTTGGTCAACGCAATTTAAAAAAGAGAATAGCCTATTCCTCTGTATCTCACATGGGTTTCACAATTATAGGAATTGGTTCCATAACCAACATGGGACTAAATGGAGCCATTCTACAAATACTTTCTCATGGATTTATTGGTGCTGCACTTTTTTTCTTGGCAGGAACCTGTTGTGATAGAATACCTCTTGTTTCTCTCGACGAAATGGGGGGGATAGCTGTCCCGATGCCGAAAATATTTACAATGTTCAGTAGTTTTTCGATGGCCTCTCTTGCATTGCCAGGGATGAGTGGTTTTGTTGCAGAATTAGTAGTATTTTTTGGAATAATTACCAGCTCAAAGTATCTTTTAATTCCAAAAGTACTAATTACTTTTGGAATGGCAATTGGAATGATATTAACTCCTATTTATTTATTATCTATGTTACGTCAGATGTTCTACGGATACAAGTTATTCAATGTTCCAAATTCTAATTTTGTGGATTCTGGACCACGAGAACTTTTTGTTTCGATCTGTCTCTTTTTACCAATAATAGGTATTGGTATTTATCCCGATTTCATTCTCTTACTATCAGTTGACAAGGTACAAGATATCTTATCTAATTATTTTTTATAGATAGTTTTTATTAATGAGACGGCAAGTCTTATAATTCTGTAAAATAAAGTGAATTAGAGTTGTAATGAGATGTATCTCGAGTTTTTGCGAACCATTTGACTCCAGAAATAAAATGGTTCGCAAAAACTCGAGATACATATGAGATGATGTTCTTATGTTATGTATTGTTTATTCAATTAGATGTTAATGTGAATGAACCATAACTATGTAAACCTATTCCTAATAGATTGATCCCAAAATAACATATCCAAATTATAAGAAATCCTATAGAAGCCGCAAGTGCCGAATGTGTATCTTGTAAACTTTTATTTGTTCTAGTATGTGAATAAATCGCGAATATGATCCAAGTAATAAATGCCCAAGTTTCCTTAGGGTCCCAATTCCAATAAGATCCCCAAGCCTCATTAGCCCATACTGCTCCAGAAAGAATGCCTATGGTTAAAAAGGTAAAGCCTAAACTAATGACACGATAACTCCAATAATCTAAACGCTGAGTCAATTGATATTTGTAATAATTTCGAAATGAAATAAAAGAAGTGTTTTTAAAAACACTTCTTTTATCATTCAAATATTCGACTTCGCCAACAATAAATGATTTAATTACTAAATTCTTGCTTTTAAAAAACATATCGATGTTTTTTCGAAATGTAACGACTAAAAGAGCGACTGATAATAATGATCCACATAAAAGAGCTGCATAGCTTAATAGCATCATACTTACGTGCATCATTAACCACTGAGATTGTAGAGCGGGTACTAATATAGCGGATTGATGCATTTCGGTTGAAAGACCCGACGTGGCGAAACCTTGGGTAAAAATAGCACTTGGCGCGGTTATTACGCTTAAATAATTTTTATTATTTCGTATTTTAGGAATCATATGAATAATGGAGAAACTCCATGAAAGGAAGATTAATGACTCATATAAATTACTTAACGGGGAATGACCCGAATAAATCCAACGAATAACTAATAATCCTGTTATAGATAAAAAGGTAGCTATCATACCTCTTTCCGATGAATTGCGTAATCCTACGATTTCGTGGATTAATAAGGTCATAAAATGAATCGTAATCACAATTAAAATAATCGAAAAAGAGATATGAGTTAATATATGTTCTAAAGTTGCAAATATCATAAAAAGGGCGGGGGTTCTCCATTATAGAATTAAAATCGAGAATTAAATATATTATAGGATCCACTGTGTCCCTTTTAGGGGATGCCGCCACTCGGACTCGAACCGAGATGCTCTAGCACTGCTTCCTAAGAACAGCGTGTCTACCAATTTCACCATGGCGGCTTATTTAAAATATTAATAAATAATAATCAATTCATGTTAAATGGTCAAGATTCAAGGATTCAATATAGTTAGTAAACGTTAGAACCGATGAAAAAAGACTTATTTAAATTAATATTTGAATGTTTACTAAGTATCGCCGTAGGGTTTAGCTTTAAGAATCAACTTTCATGTATCTAGTTTAGAATGTAAAAATAGAGTTATACCAAAACAGTCAGAACTAGATAGTTTTGTTCCGGGCCGAGGGTCGAGTTATAGAATTAAAAATCATCTTTTTTTTTTTTTAGATGATTTTTTAATCAATGTATTGAAAATTAATAAAGATTAATAAAAAAAAAAAATGTCATATTTATCATAATTTTATTCGAGGCATTTTTCTAATAATTTCGATACCTTAGTATCATTAATAATACTCTTCGTAATTTCTTATAAATACTATCTAGTAACTATACTTCTAATTAGGTTTTGGGCTAGGCATATAACAAAAAACTTTTTCTCTATCAATTAAATTTTCACAATAGAATATTTAATTGATAAAGAAAAATTAGAATACTTAGTACTATACTAAGAGGCCAGTAAACATAAGAATTATTATTTACTATATAACACGCCACAGCAGTTAGTTCTTACTAATATTGATATTAAGGAGTTAAATACATTCAATACATTAGTTAATGTGAATCATTATATCTTAAAAAATATCTTAAAAATTTTTAAGTTCTTAATCGTATGTCGATTTAGATTATTCCAAAATTTTATTACTTGTTTGTTGCACAAAAAAACTTTTTGAATGCCCAGTAGAAACCGATTTAGCTAAAGAAAGAGCTTTTACTGCCGTTAAATATCCCTTCTTCTTCCAAATATTTTTACGAATACGTTTTTTTGATCGAGAAGTACGTTTTTTTGGAACCGCCATTCAAAAATAAAATACTAATTTTTATTATTGTATGTGAAAGACATATATTTGGATCGTTTTTTCGTCATTATCCATACTTATCCCATGGATAATAAATACTTTGTTCAAAACATGTAAAACATATCATAATAATAGAAATATAATTCTATATAATTATATAATATATATGTAAATATGTAAAAATAAATATATACATATATACAAAATATACCAAAAGATTATGAATTATATATACGTATCCATGTATATATACCTATGCCATATCACATATATCTAGGGCTAAATGAAATATATAATAATTTTTTTTTGTTGATTTCTTTTATTATTGTTCTTTTGGTTGGTGGATTTGAAACAATTAAATTTATAACAATAAAAAAACAAATATTTTTTTATGGAACAAACATATCAATACGCATGGATAATACCCTTTCTTCCACTTCCAGTTACTATGTCAATAGGATTTGGACTTCTGTTTATTCCTATAGCAACAAAAAATATTCGTCGTATGTGGGGTTTTACTAGTGTTTTACTGCTAAGTATAACTATGGCCTTTTCGGCCAGTCTGTCTATTCAGCAAATAAATGGAAGTTTTATTTATCAATATTTATGGTCTTGGACTATCAATAATGATTTTTCCTTAGAGTTTGGACACTTGATCGATCCACTTACTTCTATTATGTTAATACTAATTACTACTGTTGGAATCATGGTTCTTATTTATAGTGACAATTATATGTCTCATGATCAAGGATATTTGAGATTTTTTGCTTATATGAGTTTTTCTAATACTTCCATGTTGGGATTAGTTACTAGTTCCAATTTGATACAAATTTATATTTTTTGGGAACTCGTGGGAATGTGTTCATATTTATTAATAGGTTTTTGGTTTACACGACCGGTTGCAGCAAGTGCTTGCCAAAAAGCCTTTATAACTAATCGTGTAGGAGACTTTGGTTTATTATTAGGAATCTTAGCTTTTTATTGGATAACTGGCAGTTTAGAATTTCGGGATTTGTTCAAAATAGTTAATAACTTGATCCATAGTAATGGGGTCAATTCTACATTTGTTACTCTCTGCGCCTTTTTATTATTCGTCGGCGCAATTGCTAAATCTGCACAATTCCCTCTTCACATATGGTTACCTGATGCTATGGAGGGGCCCACCCCTATTTCGGCTCTTATACACGCTGCTACCATGGTAGCAGCGGGAATTTTTCTTGTAGCTCGGCTTCTTCCTCTTTTCAGAGTTATACCTTACGTAATGAATTTTGTTTCTTTAATAGGCATAATAACAGTACTATTAGGAGCTACTTTGGCTCTCGCTCAAAGAGATATTAAAAGAAGTTTAGCCTATTCCACAATGTCTCAACTGGGTTATATTATGTTAGCTCTAGGTATAGGCTCTTATCGAGCTGCCTTATTCCATTTAATAACTCATGCCTATTCTAAAGCTTTATTGTTTTTGGGATCCGGATCCATTATTAATTCTATGGAACCTATTGTTGGATATTCACCCGATAAAAGTCAGAATATGGTTCTTATGGGCGGTTTAACAAGATATGTTCCAATTACAAGAACTACTTTCTTATTAGGTACACTTTCTCTTTGTGGTATTCCGCCTCTTGCTTGTTTTTGGTCCAAGGATGAAATTATTAATGATAGTTGGTTGTATTCACCAATTTTTGCAATAATAGCTTGTTTTACAGCAGGATTAACCGCATTTTATATGTTTCGAATGTATTTACTAACCTTTGATGGGCATTTGCGTGTTCATTTTAAAAATTATAGTAGTACTAAAAATAGTTCATTCTATTCCATATCTCTATGGGGAAAAGCAGTACCGAAAGTAGTCAATAGAAATTTACTTTTATCAACAATTAATAATAAGGTCTTCTTTTTTTCAAAGGATACATATCAAATGAATGATAATATAAAAAATCGAATGCGATACTTGAGTACTTCTTTTATAAATAAATACACTTACATGTATCCTCACGAATCGGACAATACTATGCTATTTCCTCTTCTTATATTGACACTATTTACTTTGTTCATGGGATCAATAGGAATTGATTTTGATCAAGGAGTAGTAGATTTTGATATATTATCGAAATGGTTAATTCCATCGAGAAACCTTTTGAATAAAAATTCAAACTATTCTATGAATTGGTATGAATTTTTTACAAATGCAATTTTTTCAGTAAGTATAGCTCTTTTTGGACTATTTATAGCATCCATTTTATATGGGTCTGTTTATTCATCTTTCAAGAATTTGGACTTAATCAATTCATTTGTAAAAAGGGGTCCTAAAAGAATCATCTTGGACCAAATAAAAAAAGTGGTATACAATTGGTCATATAATCGTGGTTACATAGACATTTTTTATACTAGAGTCTTAATCATGAGTATAAGAAGATTAGCCGAACTCATTCAGTTTTTTGATAGACGTATAATTGATGGAATTATAAATGGGGTTGGAGTTGCAAGTTTATTTATGGGAGAAGGGATTAAATATATGGGAGGTGGACGAATTTCGTCTTATCTATTCTTGTATTTATCTTATGTATTAATATTTTTATTAATCTTTTTATTTTATAATTATTTTATAATAAATTTTTAGTGACGGATACGTAAAAGATATTTTTTCTTTTCCATCACTTGGACATGTATAAAAAAAATATTGTGACATTTCATTTCGTACAGCATTTTCAAATAGATCATTTTTTATATATCTAAATGGACGATTCCATCGTTTATAATCGAAAAAAAAAGTCATAAGAGGTTTTTCAAACCGGAAATAGGCATGGGTCTTTTCTTTTTTTTCTTCTTTAAGTCTTCCCAATTCCCAATTCTCTTGATACCCATCAAGATAAGAATCTTCGTCAACAGGGCTATCCTTATAGGATGTCTCTTTAAAGTGGAATTCATCTTTTGTTTTTTCCTTTCCATTCACCCGGATCTCTTCCGTTTCATCTATTTTGTCCGGATCCTCTTTTTCTTCCGAACAAAGGGAAGGGTCTTCTTCGGTGGATCCCCCTTGTTCCTGTTTAGTCGCCTTCGTTTCGGAAGTTGTTTCTACATCGATTTCTTCCTCACTTTCTCCCTTTTCTTCTGTTTCTGAGGTTTCTTTCAGTTTCTTAGTGACAATAGGCGACGGCATTCTGCCTAAATAGTAGACACAGGTGATAAATAAGAGAATACTAAAGATTCGAGCCATATAATTTCTCAATTCTGACACAAGGTACTTATTAGATCGAATAGAATGATTTTGCCGTATCCAGACTAAGACCAATCCAACCCATTTCATGAATAAAATGTGACCAATTAACCAACCAACAAAACTACTTGTTACAAATAACATCTTATTGTTGCATCGAAACGTATAAATGTTG